CGGACAAGTAGGGAATGCTGGGGTGAACCAGCAAGATTTGGGTAGAGCCGGATCGAAACGTTGGCTAGGTAAGCGTCCTGTAGTAAGAGGAGTAGTTATGAACCCTGTAGACCATCCCCATGGGGGTGGTGAAGGGAGGGCCCCAATTGGTAGAAAAAAACCTGCAACCCCTTGGGGTTATCCTGCACTTGGAAGACGAAGTAGAAAAAGGAATAAATATAGTGAGAATTTGATTCTTCGTCGTCGTAGTAAATAAAATGGGATAGGAAAGAAAATCGAATCTCTTTCTTCGTGTTTTCAAAAAAAGAAATCAAAACAACATAAAATAGGAGAAATTCACTGTGTCACGTTCACTAAAAAAAAACCCTTTTGTAACAATTCATTTATTAAGAAAAATTAATAAGCTTAATACAAAGGAAGAAAAAGAAATAATAGTAACATGGTCGCGAGCATCAACCATTATACCCACAATGATTGGCCATACCATTGCTATACATAATGGAAAGGAACATTTACCTATCTATATAACAGATGGTATGGTGGGACACAAATTGGGCGAATTTTCACCTACACGAAATTTTGGAGAATATGCAAAAAATGATACTAAATCTCGTCGTCGTTAAATTGTAAATTTATACTTAATCATTGATAAATATAGGGAAGTTTTTTTTATGCAAAAAAATAAAAAGAGAAAATCAGAAATATATGCTACAAGTAAACACATACATATGTCTGCTGATAAAGCACGAAGAGTTATTGACCAAATTCGTGGACAGTTATGCAAAGACGCACTTATGGGACTTGAGCTTATGCCTTATCAAGCAGCATATCCTATTTTCAAATTAGTTTATTCTGCAACAGAAAACGCTAAAGTCAATGCTGGTTTTAACAAAGAAAATTTAATTATTAGTCAAGCACAAGTTAACGAAGGAACAACTGTGAAAAAAAGACGACCCCAAGCTAGAGGTCGAAGTTTTATTCTAAGAAAACGAACTTGTCATATAACAATAGTATTAAAAGATATTTTCTTTACTGAATAATAAAACTACATTACAAACTCTTATAGATACCTATAGATACCCTGGAAGCAAAAAATGAAAAACCCAAAGGACTACCTATAAAACTGTTAAAATAAGAAAGTTGATAATATTCAAACATAGTGGAGGAAAATTATGGGACAAAAAACAAACCCACTTGGGTTTCGACTTGGGACAAACCAAAACCATCATTCTGTTTGGTTTGCACACCCCAAAAACTATTCTTACGGTCTAGAAGAAGATCAAAAAATAAGAAATTGTATCAAAAAGTATGTACAAACAAATATTAAAAAACCCTCAGGAATTGAGGGAATTGCACGTATAGAGATTCAAAAAAGAATTGATGTTATTCAAATTAACATTTATATGGGATTTCCAAAAGTACTAATAGAAAAAGAACAGAAAAGAATTAAAGAATTGCAATTAAATATAGAACAAGAACTCAATTGTGTTAATCGAAAGCTAAACATGACTATTGTTAAAATAGCAAACCCTTATGGGCATCCTAATATCCTTGCCGAATTTATAGCCGGACAATTAACAAATCGAGTTTCATTTCGACAAGCTATAAAAAAGGCTATCGAATTAGCCAAACAAACGGATACGAAAGGAATTCAAATACAAATAAGCGGACGTATTGGAGGAAAAGAAATGGCACGGATCCATTGGATCCGAGAGGGTAGACTTCCACTCCAAACGATTCGGGCTAAAATAGATTATTGTTGTTATCCAGTGCGAACTATTCATGGGGTATTAGGCATAAAGATTTGGGTTTTTAGAGACTTTCAAGAAAAACAATAAAAGAGCCGTTACCCTCTTTAATTCTGAAAACAAAAAAAAAAAAAAACAACAACAATAATTCTATAGGGTTAAATAAAAATCATAAGATTTTTATTATTTTTGTATATACTTGCTATGCTTAGTGTGTGACTCGTTGGTTTTTCACGATCATCAAAATAAATGATCGAAAATAGTAAATAATTTAAATTAGTAAGTACTAAGTAACAAAAAAAAAAAAGAAACAACTCATCGCTTCACAGTATCTCAAAAAAAAAAGCGGTTTATCAATTTATTAACAAACAAATTGTTGCATTTAAAAAGCAATAATATTAGGGATTCATAAAATAAAAATTATACAAACAAAGAAAAAAAGAAAGAAAGAAAAAAAGAGATCAATGAAATATGATCAAAATCGATGTAAGGTCTATAGTTTTTTTTAACTAATGTAATTAGGCATGAATATCACTTGCTCTATAATAAAAAAAGATTTCCATATTCATATTATAGAATTATAGAACAAAAAAAAAATAATAATGAGCTTCGATCCAATAAAGACTAAGAAAATTGATTCAAGAATAATAATTAATTAAAGCTCCTTTGTACAATAAAGACCTAAGCATGAATCAAAAAGCGATGGGAACGACGGAACCTATAAATTCAGTTGATTCTATTGAAAATGGATCCTTATGATTTTTTAGGAAGGATGGCGAAAAGAACCAAAATAGAATCTCTTGTAAGACTTCATAAGTTAAACTTGAAATGCTACAAATAATAAAATAATAATAAAAGATCGAAAGAGTCAATATTCGCCAGCGAACACTTTAAATATATTTTCTATTGAAAATAAAAAACAACTAACAACTAAAAAAGATAGAATAAAAAAAAGGACTTTTCTTTTTTTTTTTTTCATACAAAAAAGACAAAAGGATTTCGTTCTATTTTTGAATTCTACTATAGATATTTTTTTTCATAAATCATTTAATACATAAAGACCACGATTTTTAATAATCTACTAAACTAAATAAATAGATTCTTTAAAAAATTAAATAGATTATTAGATAATAAAAAAAAGATAAAAAAAAATAACATTTAAGAATTCGATAAATTTTTGTTATTCGATGTCTTTTTTTTTTCAGAATAAGAATGCTTGTAATTCGCGAGGAGCTGGATGAGAAGAAACTCTCATGTCCAGTTCTGAATTAAAGATGAAATTCAGAAAGAATCATCAATTATAACCCCAAAAGAACCAGATTCCGTAAACAACATAGAGGAAGAATGAAAGGAATTTCTTTTCGAGGTAATCATATTAGTTTCGGTAAATATGCTCTTCAAGCACTTGAACCCTCTTGGATTACATCTAGACAAATTGAAGCCGGACGTAGAGCAATGACGAGAAATGTACGACGTGGTGGAAAAATCTGGGTACGCATATTTCCGGATAAACCTGTTACTGTAAGGACTAAAGAAACACGTATGGGATCTGGAAAAGGATCGCCTGAATATTGGGTAGCTGTAGTTAAACCCGGTAGAATACTTTATGAAATGGGAGGAGTAAGAGAAAAGATAGCTCGAAAAGCTATTTCAATAGCAGCATCAAAAATGCCTATCCGAACTCAATTTATTATTCGATCTAATAATACAAAGGACCAAATCCTTTAGAACTGCAAAACTTACTCGTACTTTATTTTTGAACAAATAATATTACTTTTTTTTCTTTGCTAAGAAAAGAATAAGATATCAAAAAATGATATGATCCAATCTCAGACCCTTTTGAATGTTGCAGATAACAGTGGAGCCCGAGAATTAATGTGCATTCGCATCATAGGGACTAGTAATCGACGATATGCTCATATCGGGGACGTTATTGTTGCTGTGATCAAAGAAGTAGGTCCAAATTCATCACTAGAAAGATCCGAAGTTATCCGAGCTGTAATAGTACGTACTTCTAAAGAACTCAAACGTGACAATGGTATGATAATACGTTATGATGATAATGCTGCAGTTATTATTGATCAAAAAGGAAATCCAAAAGGAACTAGAATCTTTGGGCCAATTGCTGGTGAATTAAGACAATTAAATTTTACTAAAATAATTTCATTAGCCCCTGAAGTATTATAAAATAAAAAATGAAATCCTTTTAAAGCTATAATGCGGATCGTCTCAACTTGAAAGAATTTGTTTAAAATGAAATTTGAATAAAATAAAGAAAAGATATCTTTTTTCAGGCATATACTTTTCATTTCAGTTATATTCGTTTTATTTTATTAAATAAAACGTTTTTTATTAAATAGTATTAATAAGTAGTACTATATTAATAGAAATTAATAAATTAATAGAATAGAAAAAACAGAATTCTAAATATTAATTAACTTTTAACTAAATATTTAAATTTAATTAAGGAATTAAGTATAAAAACACCTATGATTCTATTAATTAGAACAATAGGTGTTTTTATAACTAATTTATAGTTAGTTTATAGTTAATTAACTAAAACTAAGAAATCAAGTGAATTCATACGAAAGAAAATACTATGTTGATTAGATCTAAATAAAAGAGAATAATTTTTTTATTATGGGGAGGGACACCATCGCCGATACTATAACCTCTATACGAAATGCCGATATGGCTAAAAAGGGAACCGTTCGAATAGAATATAATAACAGCACCGAAAACATTATCCAAATTCTATTAGACGAAGGTTTTATTGAGAATGTTAGGAAACATTGGGAAGGAAAAAAAAAGATTTTAGTTTTAACCCTACGTCATAGAAGAAATAGGAAAGGAACAGATACAGATAGAAGTAGTCTAAATTTAAAACGAATCAGTCGACCTGGTTTACGAATCTATTCTAACTATCAAAAAATGCCAAGAATCCTAGGGGGGATGGGAATTGTAATTCTTTCTACATCTCGGGGTATAATGACTGACCGTCAAGCTCGACTAGAAAAAATAGGTGGAGAAATCTTGTGTTATATTTGGTAATAATCTTTCTAATATATGAATTAGATTCAATTTGAGATTTCAATAAAAAAAAAAAAAAAAAGAATCTTTTCTTCTTTTTAATATCTTAAAAGATTCTAATTGTAAGGAAGAATTATACCAAATAATATAATAAAGTTTGGAAAATTGAATTAACAAATCATTAAAAAAAAAAAAAGGAATAAAAAAATATGAAAAAAAGGG